TTTTTATTTGCATTTTACTGTACCTTGTCTTCACTAATCTAATTTAGCTGAACGAGAGAGACGGGATTCGAACCCGCAACTTTTAGTGCGACAGACTAACACTCAGCCTTTGAGTTTCTCCCCCTTTTTTGTTTAACTATCCTGGAGAACAAGAATAATCTTAAGGGAAATTTTGGTTCTTATAAAATCGATGATATCTAATACTTGGTGCCTAGAAAGTCCCGAGAATTCAAACAAAACAAATCCGGGTTTTACGAATAAAGCGTGTGTATAAACTGAACCTTTACCTTTACCCATACGAGATTCTGAACTTAATTTTGTTAAAGATAAATTTGTTGAGAGTAAGCTTCAAATTTTAAAATTTTTGTTACCGTTTGATACTTCTTTTAGTTTTTTTATTAGTAACCTATCTAAGGAATTTAATTGTTCCTCAGTTAATCTACCAGAAGAAGTTGCTTTTATGCCGAACTGGCCGAATCTCAAAAAATGTCGAGAGTAACTAGTTTTTGAAGGATATTTGTTATGAGTTTTTTTGTTTATGTGCATGATTTACTGAACTATTTCATAAAAAAGTCAAATTTGTAAGCCACAAACTCCGTGTTTTGTGTGAAATTCCTTATGAGAGTACTCTACATAACTTTCTAAACAAGTTAATGGAAGTGACCCAATACTTTGTTTCATTAGCTTAGCCATTTGATTTCGGGAGTTATCAAAACGACCAGCTAATTGAATTTTAAAGCCTTTTAACGATAACCTAACTACCCCTTTTGTGGAATAACTAATTTTTATTGTGTTTAAATGAGTAGTTAGCATTTTGCAAATGTTTTGTATAATTTTCTTAAAGGAGTTACCTTGCTTTGCAGAAAAATAAACGTAATTTATCAATAAATTTGAGGTTCCAAGTCATTGATTTTTTTCGTATAAACGTATACTAACTGGAATTCCAAATCATTGTGAAATTGTTCTTGTTGCAACTTTAAGTAATTCAGAAGAATCAAGTGTTGAAAAATTAGTTTTATCTGCATCTTTTGTTTTTTGAGCATACTGAATATTTAAAAAGATTTTATCGTTGAAGAAAACTCAATCATTTTGGTCAAAGATGAAATTACGTGTGGAAAAAAACCGATTTATGTAGTCCGTAACTTGTAGTTGACGGTGTAAGATTTGAGAATATGGATTAAAATAATTTCCGTAGTTTTGGGAAAAATTGCTTCAAACTTGAATAGTACCAAGTCTAAAACTTACTGGATTAATTTTTTGAGCCATTAGTAAATTTTTTTATTTTTAGGTTAAGTTAAATTTAAAGTCTTTGTTGAATAAATTCGTATTTATAAGCAGTATTTATTACTAAATAAGCACATTAAACCGATCTATCTAATAGTCTTTTAGATTATTCATGAAAAGCAACTTAAAGATGTCTTCGTACTTTTGATTCTTTCAGTACATATACACAATTAACGTAGCTACTTGACAATGCCAAAGATATGACAATCAATACACCAGTGGTTAAAACATTTCGGTCCTCTCGTACTAGAAATAGTCTTTTTTCTTTTCTTGCCTACAGCAGATAGGGACCGAACTGTCTCACGACGTTCTGAACCCAACTCACGTACCTTTTTCACTAGCGAACAACTAGACCCTTGGAATCTTCTTCAATTCCAGGATAAGATGAGTCGACATCGAGGTATCAAACCGTGGCGTCAATAAGGACTCTCAGCCACGATGAATCTGTTATCCCTAGAGTTCCTTTTATTTGTTGAGCGGTAACAATTCCACACTTGAATACCGGATCACTATGACCGACTTACGTCTCAGGTTGATTTATCAATCTTTCTGTTAAGCGAACTTATGCCATTATACGCTTCATTGCTTATTTTAAGCAAATGAGATTCACCTTTGTACACCTCCGTTACATTTTAGGAGGTACTCGTCCCAAGTAAACTCCCCTTTTTATACTGTTTTTACGAATTTTTACGTAAATTAGTAAAATTCTAATACTTTGAGTGGTATTTCAGGTTTATACTTTCTTGAAGTATTCCCACTTATTCTACACAATGTTTTAGTATGTTACAATACAAAGATAGAGTAAAGGATCTAGGGTCTTTCCGTCTTACTGTAGGTAACCTACATTTTCATAGGTTATGTAATTTCGCTGAAGCTGTACTGGAGACAGTAAAACAATCGTGACGCCATTCATGCAGGACGGAACTTACCCGTCAAGGAATTTCGCTACCTAAGGATTCTTATAGTTAGAACCGCCGTTTACTTAAGGTTACAACTTAAGCTCTCACTTAAGTTTATCACTTTTAAGCACTGGGCAGGCGTCAGACTCTATACTTTTTGTAATAATTTGCAGAGTCCTGTGGTTTTGGTAACCAGTCGTTGTTTTTTATTTCGTGCCACCATAATTTAAGTATGGTTCTCTTTATTGCGAACGTACAGAGTTAATTTGCCGAGTTCCTTCAGTACAGTTCTTTCATTCACTTTTATCTTCTCGATAAGTTCACCTGTGTCGGTTTGGGTACGGTCTTGCACTATAATTTTTTCTTGAGAAATATAATTATATGTATCTTTAATCTTTAAGTTGGAGAATACACTGTGTTTATATTTATTTACATATAAGTTATTACTTAAACATATAATTGGTTATAAAATCTATTCCTATCGAGTACAGCGTTTGCCCACCTCTTAAGGACCGACTCACTCAATGAATTTAAAATTACATTGAAACCCTTGAACATAAAGTGACTACGATTTTTTAACGTAGTTTGCGCTACTCATGTCAGCATTAGCACTTCTGATATTGATTTAAACTTACGTTGTTAAAAATTACAGAACGTTTCACTACCATTAGTTTATGACTAATCCGTTACTTCGATATGTAGTTTAGAGTCTCCTTTAATTTTTGGTTTTTGAAAATAAAATAATGAGCTAAAACGCTTTCTCTAATGAAAGGCTGCTTCTAAGCCTATCCTATTTATTATTTGAAATTTTAAAAACCTTCTTCACTGAACTACAATTTTGAGATCTTAGTATACGATCTGGATTGTTTTCCTTTCGTCTTTAGACCTTATCGCCTAAAGACTGTCTGCTATTGAAATTAAGTTATAGTTAGGAGTTAAACTAAACTTAGTAAGTTTTTATGCCCCTTTGTTTAGTCTGTACTCTACCTAAAATTTATTAGCTAATAACGTAGTACTTAAATACGTTTCGTGAAAAACCGGCTATCGCCGAGTTTGATTGGTCTTTCGCCCCTAACTACGAGTCATCTCCATATTTTGCTACATATGTGAGTTCGGTCCTCTAAAACATGTTACTGAATTTTCAACCTGCTCGCAATTAGATCACTCGGCTTCAGGTTTAATACGTGTTACTTTTGTTTGTTTACGTATTTTTACTTAAACTTGCTACACGTAATAACTTACTGACTCATTATGCAAAAGGCACTTCGTGGTTGTTGTTAACTCCGAAAACTTGTAAACATCTAATTTCTTAATCTAGCTTTTGTAACTAGAACCCTTACGGTATTTTTCACCTTTCCCTCACGGTACTCGTTCACTATCGGTTAAAAAAAGCTTTAGGCTTAGAAGGTGGTTCTCCTTTATTCATACAAAGTAAGTCTTCGTACTACTTCTTTTTTGGTATTTTTGATTTATTACGTACAGGACTTTTACCTTTTTGAGTTTTCTGAATTCCGAATAAATAAAAACCCAAGCCTCTAACCGCTTTCATTCGCTATTACTTACGGAATCTCGTTTGATTTATTTTAATGCTAATAAGATGGTTCAATTCACATTATTTTTACATAAAATTATGTTAGTTTACTTTAGGAAATCTGTAGATCACAAGCCTGTGCCTCCTTACAGCGTTTCGTAGCGCGACGTCCTTACTTTTTTTACCAAGGTTTTGATTAGATGCCCTTTTAAAAGAATTTAAAATCCCTTAACCAAAAATTACCCCTTTGTTAAACTCATTAACTCTACTGTAATTGTACCACGAATACGGTAGTAAACAACTAAAATAGCTAAACCTATTGAAGACTCAGCAGCAGCCACTGTAAGAATCAATAGGGAAAAAACTTGACCAACTATATCATCTAAGTAAATAGACGAAAAAATTAAGTTAAAACTTACAGCTAAAAACATCATTTCTAACGACATTAACATAACTAGTATATTTTTCTGATTCAAAAAGATACCTAGGATGCTAATAAGAAATAATAAAGATGAAATACTTATACAATTTATCTGATTTAACATAGTGTTAAAAATTAATTTAATGGGGTAGTAGAAAATTTATTTGTATTTTCCAGCCACAGGTTCCCCTACGGCTACCTTGTTACGACTTCACTTCAGTCTTTCATTCACCATAAATTTTGTTAAAAATCTTCAAATGAAAAGAATTCCCATAGCGTGACGGGCGGTGTGTACAAGACCTGAGAACAAATTCACCGTAGCATTCTAATCTACGATTACTAGCAATTCCAACTTCATGTTTTCGAGTTGCAGAAAACAATCCGAACAAAGTAATTTTTAAAGATTTGCTTAAACTCACGTTTTTGCTTCTTTTTGGAAATACTATTGTAGCACATGAAAGTAGCCCAATTCATTAGGGTCATGCGGACTTGACGTCATTCCTTCCTTCCTCCAAGATATCCTTGGCAGTTTGTATTACGTTACAAATACATAGGAGTTTCGTCCGTTTGTTGGAATGAACCAAACGCCTCACGGCACGGACTGACGACAGCCATGCAACACCTGTAATACTTTTATTGTATTATACAAAAATTGGTAAGGTTTCGCGCGTATTGTCGATTTAAACCACATGCTCCACTGCTTGTGCAGGTCCCCGTCAATTCCTTTGAGTTTTAATCTTGCGATCGTAGTTCCCAGGCGGAGTGTTAAATACGTTAACTATATTTCTGAAATAAATCCAAAAATAAACACTCATCGTTGAAGGCGTGGACTACGGGGGTATCTAATCCCCTTTGCTACCCACGCTTTAATACCTCAGTGTCAGTGTCAGTTTAGAATATTGCCTACGCTGTTGAAGTTCCTTTGAATATCAAAACATTTTACCGTTACACTCAAAATTCCATATTCCTCCCCTGAACTCAAGAAAATTACTTTAATAACCTTTTTAAAAATGAAATTTAATTTTTAGGTTGTTAGTTAATTTTCCACCTACGTATTCTTTACGCCCAATTAATCTGAATAACGTTTGCCCTTTTCGTTTTACCGCGGCTGCTGGCACGAAATTAGCCAGGACTTTTTTAAAAAACTATCATTATTATGTTTTAAATAAAGTGCTTTACAATTAAATATCTTCGTCACACACGTGGTTTAGCTGGGTCAAGCTTTCGCTCATCGCCCAAAATTCCTCACTGCTGCCTCCTTAATTGAGTTTGGACCGTTTCTCAGTTCCAATGTGGTTGTTCATCCTCACAGACCAACTAAAGATCGTAAGCTTGGTAAACTTTTATTCTACCAACTACTTAATCTTACGTAGACTCTTCTCAAAGCAAATAAATTTTTAAAAGATTTACTAATAGACTTTAAGGTTAATTTCTACGCGTTACTCACCCGTTCGCTATTTGGTTTAAAATATTAAACCCATCTAACTTGCATGTGTTAAGCTAACCACTAACGTTCATTCTGAGCCAGGATCAAACTCTTGTTTATATGTTTATCGTATTTTTTATAGTTCATATTTCTAACTACCCCATTGTTCTAAAGTTAATAAGAGTTTCTGAAAAAAAGAAACATTCAAATATTAATGCTGAATAAAGTACCAAACTCCTCTGTACAAATTTGTGCAATTATTTTGTTATTTAAAAAAATACCTTGTTTTTTATAAAAATGGGGTATTAAGTTGTAGCTCACAAAACCGGAAGAGTTAGCTTTAGTAAGTTGGTTCTTTCGTATGTAGCGTTTTTTTAACCGGCGGCTTTTAGTACCAGCCACTTCTTTTTTTAGGTATTTAGTACTTAAAGACATATTTTAGATGGAAATTTAAAGTTACGGGAGTAGGATTCGAACCTACAATTTTAGATCATGAGCCTAACGAGTTGACCAAATTACTCTATCCCGTGCATGATTATTACTCCCAGTGGGATTTGAACCCACGTTTATGCTACGAAAAAGCACTGTCCTAAACCACTAAACGATAGGAGCTAACTTGACAAGTCTAAACGTTTTTTACCGTATTTGGATCTTGCTTTTTTCCTCTTCCCAACAGCATGAAGATCATAAACTCCTCTTATAAAATGGTAACGTACTCCGGGCAAATCCTTAACTCGACCTCCACGGACTAAAACTAATGAGTGCTCCTGAAGGTTGTGACCTTCTCCAGGTATATAACCTATTACAGCTTTTCCTGTTGTTAAGCGAACTTTCGCAACTTTACGTTCTGCAGAGTTAGGTTTTTTAGGATTTGTTGTGTATACCCTCACACAGATACCTTTTTTTTGAGGACAATTCCTGAGCGCCATAGATTTAGATTTAAGAAATTTTGATTTTCTTGGTTTCTTTAGTAATTGATTAATAGTAGGCATTTTTTTGAGATTTGGTTTTTGTCTAGCGTTGTCTAAAAACTAGACGACTTGTCTGATAAAATTTAAGGCAACTAAATAAGAATAGTAACTCGTAAAGTAGTATTACAATTAAAACTAAAAATAATTGCAAGGAAGGTTCCGGTGGTGCTAAGAAAAAAATTAGTACTATAGTTACAAATATGCCTTGTTTTCTGTAAGTTTTTAATAATTTATAAAAAGAAGTTGTGTCAACTAAATAAAACAAATTTACAAATAAGAATAAAAAAGTGTAAGTTAAATAACCAAAAAAACATTGAAATGATAAAATCCAATATATGTAAAGTGAAATTCTAGACTCGACCTCAACTTGAAGAAACAAGTGATTACCACGCATTTCTCATTGAGAAAAAAATTCTAGTACCCTCGGAAGAAGACTAGCATGGAAAATAGAAATAGAAGCTAAAAAGGCAAACCAAACACATAAACATAATTCTTTAAAAAGAATTATTTGGTACTTGTATCAACTAGCACGCAAGAATGAATAAGTTTGGTAACACACCAAAGGAAATACTGCAGTGAAGGCAAACCAAACACATAAAACACATGCTGTATCAAATAGATCCGTTACTTGAATAGCAATAAATTTTTTGTGGGATAATTTTAAAAAAGGGTAAGTTTCTAGTAATAAAATAAGATCCACATGGTAAAATAAGATAATTGCGCAAAGGATAAAACTGATGCAGATATAAAATACTCTAAAAAAAAGTTCAGTAATATAAATGTTCACTGGAAAAGTCTTACTAAGAAGAAACATATTAAAATAGGTTGTAATCTGAGTGTATTAGGATTTGAACCTAAGATCCATAAATTAAAAGTTTACTGCTTTATCCAACTAAGCTACACACTCATAAAGAAAGTCGTGTTTGGAAAGACTTGAACTTCCAGTCTTTAAATTCGTAGTTTACTGCTTTATCCAAATTAAGCTACAAACACAACCTTGAGTTTTAAGTAAATCTCTTTGTACTGAGCAATAATGGATTTGAACCATTAGCATTTTCAATGTAAATGAAACACTCTACCAATTGAGTTAATTGCCCTTTTTTCTTTCTGAGTAGGATTTGAACCTACAACCTAATGGTTAACAGCCATACGCTCTACCATTGAGCTATCAGAAACCATATAGTAGTAAGCTGCTCTTTTCTAATAGTGCGTTTTTTTCACGGGGCGAATGAAAGTTAAAAAAGAAGCGTTTTTTATTGTGTTTTTTATTCAATTATAACCAAAATTACTTTAATATAAATCACCAAGTCTTAGCTGCCTATTAAAAAACACATACTAAAGAGAAACTGTAACATGTGACGATTTAGCAAACCGTTGTTTTAAGCCACTCAACCACCTCCCCTATATTAACATATACTAACAATACTCTATATTAACATATACTAACAATACTTTACTTAATATCATTCTTTAGTTCCTTTTATTTATATTCTACTTCAAGATCCCCCTATATGGGGGTTTTTAATTCGGAGCTAAAGAAAGTTAAAAAAGAAGCGTTTTTCATAAATACTTAAAGTAGAAGTCTTTTACTCCTACTAAATTAACAAAATGTAGTTAAAATATATAAATAAATTAAAATAATACAAATTTGTGTATTAAAGTAAACTAACTAAAAATCATATTACTGAAAAGACCCTAATTGCGTCTCATTTAATGCTAACTTCATACAGATAGTACGAATTTTATTACAACAAATACATATGTTTCAGACGCTTGTTACCAAGTGTATTATATCTCACAGGAACCACAAGTTATACAAAGAAAGTTCTCAACACTCTTGTACCCATTTCGAGATATTTTAAAAGCTTGCGTCTTTATCAAAATTTTCGCTATAAAGTTTTAGAATTTTTGATTCGTCTTCAATCAAATCAGGAATACAAAATCATTAATTGACTTTGTTAATGCTTTTTGAAAGATTTTATAAAGCCATAAAGTATACTTTGTCTGTTTTTTATCGGGGAGATACCAGATTCATATTTTCACAGGTAAAAACGATGCCCAGCTAGCTAAGAAAAAGACTACTATAGTACAGCGCGCGTTTAAGAATTTAACAAAATTGTAATAATTGCTAGAAAAGAGCAAGGTTTTGGAATTAACCTCTAAGAAAGAGGTTAATTATCCACTCACAGGTGCTCTAGAGCCTTCTTAGAACATAATTGATAAAAAACTACGTTCTATTTTACGATTTCCATTTTTATGGGGAAAACAAAAATTCGTCTTGTGAATAATACCTAGTGGAAATAAATCATTTTCTACTAGTACTTAAAGTAGTAAAAATCATAAAGCATTACACGTAGAGGACAAAAATTTCGTTTTGATTTTGACGGAATTTACTAATTAACTTCTGCGGTATACCTAGTGATAAATACCTTAAATATATTCGTTTTTTGTAGTAAATCTTAATGGATTCATAACAATGAAAAAGATTGATGATTTTTTATTTTTATTTTAAAAAACTTTTTCTTCAGTGGATAAAAAATAACCCCTTATTAAGAAGGGATGGCTGAGTGGTTTAAAGCGGTGGACTGTAAATCCATTTAACTAATTAATCGTAGGTTCGAATCCTACTCCCTTCAGATTGCTCAAAACATTTTATAGTAGTGCTTTTAGTTTAATGGATAAAACATCGGTCTTCTAAACTGGTTAGTGGAGGTTCGAGTCCTTCAAAGCACATATCTATAATCTTGGGAAGAATGGGATTCGAACCCATGACATGTTAATGTAACATGTGACGATTTAGCAAACCGTTGTTTTAAGCCACTCAACCACCTCCCCTATATTAACATATACTAACAATACTCTATATTAACATATACTAACAATACTTTACTTAATATCATTCTTTAGTTCCTTTTATTTATATTCTACTTCAAGATCCCCCTATATGGGGGTTTTTAATTCGGAGCTAAAGAAAGTTAAAAAAGAAGCGTTTTTCATAAATACTTAAAGTAGAAGTCTTTTACTCCTACTAAATTAACAAAATGTAGTTAAAATATATAAATAAATTAAAATAATACAAATTTGTGTATTAAAGTAAACTAACTAAAAATCATATTACTTTAATATAAATCACCAAGTCTTAGCTGCCTATTAAAAAACACATACTAAAGAGAAACTACAAATTTAAGATTCGGGAGTATAGTTTAATTTGGTAAAACGTATGTTTTGCATACATAAAATTATTGGTTCAAATCCGATTACTTCCATAACAAGAAAACTTTTCACCTAAATCTTAGGAAAACACAAATTAAAAGGCTATGGATCAAATTACAAACCCTCGATTAAAACTTTATTATTTCTCTTTTGGTAAATTTGATCTTTTGGATAAAAATAATAACTTAACTCTAAAAAATTTGTGTGAGTGTAATCTAAGCGATCTAACACTACATACTCGAGTTTTCTCTAGAGATTCCTCAGTTTTTAGTGACAAACCAACAATAGTATCTTCAGCTTTAACATCTGAGTGACTTACCAACCAGAGATTTTTCTTTAAGTATTCTAAAGAGAAAACTTTTTCAAATAATACGTACTTTACTATTACGTTAAGAAAAAATAAACTATTTTGATTTTTAGAGTCTTGTCTAAACCATGTGTTTATAAGCGAAAATAACAAGTTCTTATTTCAAATGAAAAAATCTCTTTTATTTCAAGACAACCACTTGTCTTCAAAGTTGTATTTCATGTACCCAAGTAGACTTGTTAATTGTTTACAAAGCTTTCCAAATAAAGCTGCTTTTACTTTTCTGTTAAATTTCAAGCCTACTAAGATTACACTAGACAGTAAATTCAAGGTATTGGATCTTTTTTTTATTCCTCGCTAAAAATTTAATTTTTAAATAAAGGAGAATAGCTCAATGGTAGAGCTCTGGTTTTCAAAACCAATGGTTGGAGGTTCGAGTCCTTCTTCTCCTGACTGCACCGAAATTTAGATATACGTTTAAAACTAAGGCTGCTAAATAAAAACACTAAAAACTAAATAAAAATGTTAAATCAATTTGTTATCGCAAGTCCTTTAGAACAATTTGAAATTGTAACAATCTTCCCTTTAAGTATTTCAGGATGGAATTTTTCACTAACAAACTCCTCGCTTTTTTTGTTAATTTCTACTACAGTACTTCTCTTTTGGCTAAGTCTTAGTTTTTACAAGAGTAGCTTAATCCCGAATAACTGGCAATCTACAAAGGAATACCTATACGAAATCACAGTTGGTATGGTTCAAGACAACTTAGGAGCTAAAGGTGAGTCTTACTTTCCATTTATTTTTTCTCTTCATTTGCTCTTATTGTTTTGTAACTTAATTGGTATGATTCCTTATAGTTTCACTGTTACTAGTCATATAATCTTTACATTTGGGTTAGCATTATCAATTTTCATTGGTATAAATATTATTGGTATCCAAACTCACGGTGTAAAATTTTTTGCTCTCTTTTTACCTCGTGGTGTTCCTTTGATCATTGTTCCTTTGATTGTAACTATTGAGTTTGTGTCTTACACAATTAGGGTCTTTACTTTGTCAATTCGTTTATTCGCGAATATGACTTCTGGACATACATTACTAAAAATAATTGCCGGATTCTCTTGAACAATGCTTTCAACAGGCGGGCTACTAGCTGTTTTTCATTTAATTCCTTTAGGTCTTCTATTGGCTCTAATTGGACTTGAATTAGGTATAGCTGGCTTACAAGCTTATGTTTTTACTTTATTGACTTGTATATATCTTAATGATGTTTTAGATATGCATTAAAAATTAAATTAGTATGCCACAATTAGATCGTATTATTGTTTTCTCTCAAATCTTTTGACTCTTTATTACTTTTATAGTTTTATACACAATATTACTACATTTTTTTCTTCCTTTATTTTTAAAATCTTTAAAATCTCGAAAGCAGATCGTAGAAGCAAACACTTTAGAAGCTTCTAGTATTGAAAATAGCTTTCTGATAAAACAAAACATACTTCGTAAAGTTTTAACCAAAAATTTAACACTAGTAAAAAAACTACTGACTACTGACTCGATATTTTTAGCTTTAACAAAGAAAAACTTAGATGTACAACCAGTTGACATAAAAGTTGGAAATATTATTCGAAATACAATTCTGTATTGCGATAGTCAATTACTAAACTTTTTACTACTTAAACCAAAACCATTAAACTTAAAATTTAGGTTATAAAAATTAGATTTTTGTCATGTATTTACTTATTTTAGCGCTGCCATTACTGGGTTCTTTAATTACAGGTTTTGGAGGACGTTGGCTTGGTCGTTATGGAGCAGCCATCCTAGCAACAACTTGTGTTCTACTATCAACTTTTTTGGCAATACTTATATTTTATGAAGTTGGTTTGTCGGGAACGACATGTTACATATCTTTAGCACCATGAATTGAATCTGGAACTTTTCATATTTCTTGAGGTTTTTTATTTGATAGTCTTACATCTGTAATGCTAATAGTCATTACTGTAGTTTCTAGCCTTGTTCATTTGTATTCTATAAAGTACATGGAAAATGACCCTCATTGCCCACGTTTTATGTCATATCTAGAAGTTTTTACATTTTTTATGTTAGTTTTGGTAACTTCGGATAACTTAATCCAGATGTTTTTGGGGTGAGAAGGTGTGGGTTTAGCTTCCTTTCTGTTAATTAATTTTTGATATACACGATTAGCAGCTAATCAATCAGCAATTAAAGCCTTAGTTGTTAATCGTATTGGTGACTTTGGTTTGAGTTTAGGAATTCTTGTAATTTTTTATATTTTCCACTCAGTAGAATACATGACTATTTTTTCTATAGTACCTTTCTTTACAGATTACTACCTTGTTTTTATGGGCTTTAGCATACACGGTTTAACGCTTGCAGGTATTTTTTTGTTCATAGGTGCAGTGGGTAAGTCTGCTCAGCTTGGTTTGCATACTTGATTACCTGATGCTATGGAAGGACCAACTCCAGTTTCAGCTTTAATACATGCAGCTACAATGGTAACAGCTGGTGTGTTTTTAATGGTAAGATTTTCTCCTTTACTTGAATACTCTCCTGTGACTTTGTTTACTCTTGTTGTATTTGGATCTTTGACAGCCTTTTTTGCTGCTATGACAGGTGTTTTCCAAAATGACTTAAAGAGAGTTATTGCTTATTCTACATGTAGTCAGTTAGGTTACATGATTTTCTCTTGCGGGATTTCCTGTTATAACGTTAGTATGTTTCACTTAACAAACCATGCTTTTTTCAAAGCGCTTCTATTTTTAAGCGCTGGATCTGTAATACATGCGGTTTCTGATGAACAAGATATGCGTAGAATGGGCTCCTTGATAAAATTCTTACCACTAACATATTCATTAATGTTAGTTGGATCTTTAGCTTTAGCAGGTTTTCCATTTTTAGCAGGTTTCTACTCAAAGGATTTTATACTAGAGTTAACGCATATATCTTTATATCCGAATTTAAATTATGGTGCCTTTTCATGTTGATTGGGTAGCATGTCCGTTTTTTTCACATCGTTTTACTCATTTCGACTTATTTATTTAACATTCATGAATAATACAAATTCTAATCGAGTTATAGTTAATTCAATTCATGAATCCTCGTTTCTAATGTCTTTGCCCTTAATAATTTTAGGTATTGGAAGTATCTTTGTGGGGTACTTAACTAGAGATTTTTTCATTGGTTTAGGTACGAACTTTTGAGGTTCTTCAATTTTTATTTTACCACAACATTCAAACTTTGTAGAAGCTGAATGACTACCTGTAGTAACAAAATGACTACCTTTTTACTTGAGTACTTTAGGTATTTTATTGGCTAGTTTTATTAACTTGACTCCTTCTTTTTTCTCTTTTGTTCTAAAGTTTCCTAGAACACTTTCTTTTTTCTCTTTTTTAGTTAACAAAAAATGATATTTTGATATTTTGTACAATAGGTTTCTTGTATATCCTTCTATGTATTTTGGATACTCAGTTTCTTTTAAAAACTTAGATCGTGGCTTTATCGAGTTATTAGGACCATATGGTTTGGCAAAACTAATGCCTCTTTGATCAAGTTCATTGTCTAAATTACAAACAGGTCAGCTCACTCACTATATTTTTTTTACGATACTAGGCCTTTGTTTACTTTTAGTTCTGGTCTTGTTTTTTTACTCACCCTTATTTAGTTTTAGCTCATCTCTTTTGGGTCTTTTTTTAATCTTACCTTTTTTTGTTTAAGTACGAAATTATTCCGAGTCTATAGCTTAAAGGTTAGAGCGTACGCGTGTGACATGTTGATATCCAAAGTATTACATACGAAAATATCCGTTTTTATATTACGAATTAATTTATCTACGTAAGTGAAAGTCTTACCATCTTAAGGTTCAGATGTTAAGCATGATTTATAATTTTCTTAAGAATTTAAATTAAAGCTAGATTATGTACATAAAATTTATGAGTACGTACAGGAACTTATTGAAAGTATCATTACTCTAAACAAAATTAGTAAATTTTTAACTAATTTAAGAGGCAAGAATTAAATAGCGTGCATTTAATTTGAATCTTTACTCTCTTTGGTACAAAGTAAGGCTCTAAAAATTTTATAGGTAGAAAATTGAAACATGAAAAAATTAGGGGCAAAATACTTAAGCAAACGTTTTTTTGTAACAGAAAAAATAAGCTAATTGTATTTATTTCCTTGATATTTTAATAAAAGCATTAAGGAAAGGAAGCTACATGATAGGAAACTATCACGTGTAGTTTTAAGCAAAGGTACTTTAAGTATCGATTGCAACTTGATAAGCGTAAGGTTGATTGTTCGAATCAATCTAGACTCATATAAATACACATAAATAAGATGGAAATTTACAATCCCCTTGTACTTACTTCAGTAATTCCTTTACTGGGAGTTTTGATTCTTTTTTTAATCCCAAGTACAAACATTCATTTGTGTCGTATTGTTGCTTTATGAATAGCATGCTTCACTTTTCTGTCCTCTGTAAGCCTTTGATTGCAGTTTGATCAAGGAACATCACTGTTTCAATTTTCAAAAACTTACAGTTGGTTTTCTTCTTTAAATTTTTATTACACAATTGGGATTGATGGTATATCCTTGTTTTTTATTCTACTAACAGCTTTTCTCATAGTTGTGTGTATTTTAGTAAGCTGAGGTTCCATAAAAATACATGTTAAAGAGTATCTCATCTGCTTTTTATTACTAGAGTTTTTACTGATCCAAGTATTTTGTGTTTTAGATCTTTTCTTATTTTATATCTACTTTGAAAGTGTTTTAATACCAATGTTTTTGATTATTGGTATTTGAGGCTCTCGAGAACGTAAAATCCGAGCTGCATATCAGTTTTTCTTGTATACTTTAGTTGGCTCCTTATTGATGCTAGTTGCTCTTCTCTTTATATATTTCCAAACAGGTACTACTGACTTGCAAATACTTGCAAATACTGAGTTTACAGAATCTCGCCAAATTTTGCTCTGACTAGCTTTTTTTGCTAGTTTTGCTGTTAAAATACCTATGATCCCGTTTCACATATGATTACCGGAAGCACATGCAGAAGCTCCAACTGCAGGTTCAGTCATACTAGCTGGGATTCTTCTTAAAATGGGTGGTTATGGTTTTTTAAGGTTCTCTTTACCTATGTTTCCTATGGCAACTATATATTTTACTCCTCTAGTTTACACTTTAAGTTTAATTGCTGCTATTTATGCTTCTTTAACAACGTTACGACAAGTAGATTTGAAAAAAATAATTGCTTATTCTTCTGTTTCACATATGGGATTCGTGACAATAGGAATTTTTACTTTAAACACTCAGGGAGTTGAAGGAAGTATACTACTAATGCTAAGTCACGGTTTAGTCTCTAGCGCATTATTTTTATGCGTGGGTGTATTATATGATCGACACAAAACACGGATTGTTAAGTATTACAGTGGATTAGCTCAAGTAATGCCAATGTTCACTGTGTTTTTTCTCTTTTTCTCTTTTGCAAATATGGGATTTCCAGGTACTAGTAGCTTTATAGGTGAAATTTTGGTCTTAATTGGAGCTTTTCAAGTAAACACATTGCTAACATTTTTCGCTGCAATTAGTATGATACTAGGCGCTGCCTACTCAATTTGACTTTTTAATCGTGTTAGTTTTGGTTTGTTAAAACTACAGTACTACAGTAGCTTTCAAGATATTTCTCGAAGAGAATTTTGGATCTTATTTCCACTAGTTACTCTAACGTTGTGGATGGGGATTTACCCTAATGCTTTCCTAAACGAAATCCATTTCTCTGTAACTAGTTTACTGGAACAGTTTTCTTATACCTTGTAATCAAACTCGTCAAAATGAACTTACTATCTTTAACAACCCGAAACCTTTATTGATGAATTTTTAGGATTTCGTCTTTATTTATAGTTCCTGGATTTTTTGTTGACTTTGAAATGGTCTTACTTATCCAAACTTTTCTTTTTCTTCATATACGGTCTGGTCTAGGAACACTTATTGATGATTATGTGCACAGCAGAAAAACCAAGTTTGTTTTTTTACTCGCCTTAAGAATTTTGTCCGTTGAGATGTCAAGATACGTCTTAGAACTTTTACTATAAAATGAATAAAATCTTATCTTAAATATGACTAGTTTTTCGTACGATATGTACTCAATTTTAACAGAAATCTATATGATAATAAGCATTTGTGTACTACTTATATACGGTGTACTATATAGTACCTCTTCAAAAATTGGTTATCCTTTACTAACTTTAAATATAGGTTGACTTACACTGCAAGTTCTTATTCTAAGTATTCTTCTAGTATTTTTTTCAGTACCTTTAAACTTAGTAAGTTGGAACTGTTTCTTAATGCATGATTTTTTTGTTCATGGAGCAAAACTAGTGATACTTTTTTCTTCAGTAGGGTGATATTTTATGTCTTTCTCCTATATTTCAAATGAAAAAATCAACTCATATGAGTACTGAATACTAATATTACTTGCATTAGTAGCTATTCTATTTATTATACAGGCTTATGATTTGTTAACAGTTTATCTTGCAGTTGAATTTCAAAGTTTAGCCTTCTACGTTCTAGCTAGTTTTAAGAGAACCTCTGAGTTTTCGACTGAAGCAGGTCTGAAATATTTTATTTTAGGAGCTTTTTCTTCGGCACTGTTGCTATTTGGATCTTCTACTTTATATGGATTAACAGGTTTGACAAATCTTGGTGACTTCTCCAAATTTTTTACTGGGATGGGGATAAACGAAATTTATGCATATCCAAGTGTTATAGTTAGCTTAACTTTCATTAGTGTAGCATTTCTTTTCAAGTTAAGTTCAGCACCTTTTCATATGTGATCACCCGATGTCTATGAGGGTTCACCAACACCAGTAACTGCCTTTTTTTCGATACTACCGAAATTAGCCGTATTAAGTTTATTACTTCGTTTTTTAGTATTCAGTTTTCATGATTTCTTTCCTCTTTGAGAAAATCTTGTCATTTTTTGCGCAGCTTTATCTATTTTAGTAGGTACTTTAAGTGCTTTTTCTCAAAAAAAATGAAAGCGCTTTATTGCTTATAGCTCTATAAATCATGTAGGATTTTTTTTAATAGCACTATCAACCGGCGAACTAGAGGGAATTTCAAGTATTGTTTTTTATGCTATTATTTATATAGCAATGATGCTTGGTACTTTCTCTTTTGTGATTAGTTTACGGTATCATTGCTATCCTAATCATCACCAAATTCGTTACCTAAAAGATTTGACTTCATTAAGTAAAGTAAATCCTATCTTAGCGTTAACGCTAACTCTTCTTCTATTTTCTATGGCTGGAATTCCACCTTTAGCAGGATTTTTTGCAAAGATTTTTGTACTACTTTCATCTTTGCAAAATAATGCTTATGGATTAGTAGTATTTTCTATTTTGATGAGTTGTATAGCTTGTTTTTACTATATTAGATTAATCAAAAGCATGTACTTTGATGTTTCTCGAGCTTTACTGGTTACTTATCCTGTAAGTAAACTAAATTCTCTTGTTATGGGTTTAAGTATTTTTCCAGTCTTATTTTTATTTCTAGACATTGAATTGATTTCTATGTTTACGACAAGAATGGCTTTACCGTTCTTGGGATAACCTGAAACTAGGTTTAAAAAACTAATATTTATGATTTTAATCACCACACTTTTAAAAATACTTACTGTAATCTTACCATTACTTATTGCAATTGCTTATATGACTTTAGCTGAACGCAAAGTAATGGCCGCCATGCAACGCCGGAAAGGTCCCAATGTAGTAGGAATATTTGGCTTACTTCAACCTTTAGCAGATGGGTTAAAATTATTTGTCAAAGAAACTGTTCTTCCTTCAAGTGCAAACCTAGTTATATTTATCTTAGCTCCAATAGTAACATTTTTATTAGCGTTAGTCTCTTGATGTGTACTACCATTAGGTGAAGGGATGGTTTATTCAGACATAAATGTTGGGGTGTTATACATATTGGCTATTTCTTCTTTAGGAGTTTACGGTATTATTACAGCAGGTTGGTCTAGTAATTCCAAATACGCTTTTTTAGGTGCTTTACGTTCTGCAGCCCAAATGGTATCCTACGAGGTATCAATAGGTTTAATTTTGATAAACGTTTTACTGTGTTCGGGATCTCTAAATTTCACTGAAATTGTTTTGGCGCAACAGGCTATTTGGTACGGAGTTCCACTCTTTCCGATTCTTATCATGTTTTATATTTCAATATTAGCAGAAACTAATCGAGCTCCTTTTGATCTCCCTGAAGCTGAAGCTGAATTGGTAGCTGGTTACAATGTAGAGTATTCTGCTATGGGATTTGCTTTGTTTTTCCTAGGAGAATACGCTAATATGATACTAATGTGTAGTTTAACAACTATTCTTTTCTTAGGTGGTTGATTACCGCCTTTTAATTTAGCTATTTTATACTGAGTTCCAGCCTCTATTTGATTTGGGCTAAAAACTACATTACTTTTATTTGGATTTATTTGAGTTAGATCGTCTTTCCCGCGTTATCGTTACGACCAATTAATGCGTTTAGGTTGAAAAATATTTTTGCCTCTTTCTTTAGGCTGAGTCTTCTTAGTTGCAGGAATTTTGCTGGGTTTTAATTGATTACCTTAAAAACTTTATAATAATGAACCTAATTTTTAGTGAATACTCCGTAATACTACTTTTTTTGTTGGTTTCATCTCTATTGTCTCTAGTTATTTTTTTACTTTCCTATTTAGTAACTCCTCAAAAAGCAGACCAAGAAAAGGTAAGTGCTTACGAATGTGGATTTAATCCATTTGATGACGCTCGAGCAACGTTTGATGTTAGATTTTACCTTGTTGCTATCCTGTTCTTAATTTTTGATTTAGAGGTTAGCTTTCTTTTTCCTTGGTCATTAGTTCTAGGAAAAATTCCTACCTTTGGATTCTGAACAATGGTAGTCTTTTTAGTAATTTTGACAATAGGATTTATTTACGAGTGATGCAAGGGAGCACTCGAATGGGAATAAGATCCTTTTTTATTTAACTAAAAAAGTAGAATTGGTAAATACACGACACCATACCGAACTCGAGTGTAATTCTATCTTTCCTAAAACTACTATCTTAATATGGGAATCTTAGGCGGTTAAATAATTAATACTAAAAAATGTATGAAAAAAACCCAAAAATCTATTATCATTTCAATTTTGTTTACATCCAATAATGTTGTGTATTCTTTAACAGATTTTTCAGGCAACGTATTATTTTGAACTTCTACTGGTTCCAAAAAGTCCCGTGGTGTAAAGAAATCTACTTCCATGATAGTGACTTCTACATCCAAGATTATAGCAGACTACAGTCTAAAACTTGGCTATAGTTATGCGCATATTAAAGTAAAAGGCTTTGGAAAAAACAAAAAAACTGCAATTAAGTCTTTAAAATTAACTTCTTTAAAGATTTTAACTTTATGTGACCAAACTGCTCTTCCCCATAATGGTTGCAAAAAGACAAGAACTCGTCGAATTTAAAAGTGGGGCGGAATAGTTTAGTTGGTTAGAACATTGGGATCATAATCCAAGAGTCGTAGGTTCAAATCCTACTTCCGTTAACTAAAATAGGCTAGATAGCAGAGTGGTTATGCGAAAGATTGCAAATCTTTTTAGATTGGTTCGATTCCAATTCTAGCCTTAAATCAAGAGGCTTAAACTTACTAACGATAAAAAATACTAAACAGAAATATGAACGTTACTCTTCAAAGTGCAAAAATGATTGGAGCTGGCTTAGCGACAATTGGTTTAACAGGTGTAGGAGCTGGTGTAGGTATTGTTTTCGGTTCCCTGGTTATGGCATATGCTCGTAATCCTTCACTTAAACAACAGCTATTTGGTTACACCATTTTAGGTTTCGCTTTAACTGAAGCTATTGCTTTATTTGCTTTAATGATGGCTTTTTTAATTTTATTTACTTAATCTTGTAAATCTTTTTAGAGTATAGCGTAATTGGTAACGTATTTGCCTTGGGCGCAAAAGATTGTAGGTTCAAATCCTGCTACTCTAATCTTTATTTCTTGGGTGAATGGCTGAGTGGTTTAAAGCACCAATCTTGAAAATTGGCATGAAAATTCATCGTAGGTTCGAATCCTACTTCACCCGTAAAGTCTAGATAGCTCAGTGGTAAGAGCATAGGGCTGAAAACTCTTGAGTCATGGGTTCAAGTCCCATTCTAGACAAAAAATACAGATAATTTAAACAAAATATGTTTTTTAAATGATAAATAGAATTCTAAACCGCCCGATATCACCTCACCTCACAGTTTACTCCCCAGAAGTTTCTTCTGTTTTTTCAATATGACATAGAATTACTGGTGTAGTTTTATCACTTAGTTTGGTCATTGTTTTAGTCTTAGCTAAAAGTTTTGCTTGATTAAATTTTAACCCTTTATTTATTAGTACTACGAATGTGGGGCTTAATTCGGTACCTTGACTAATTAATTTTGTATTAGCAACTTTCTACTTATTTTTTTTGTACCATATGTTAAATGGATTTCGTCATATTACTTGAGACTTAGGCTTTTCCTTAAAAATTAGTAATATTAATTTTACGGCTTGGTTCATAATGCTAGCCCTAATTTTGTCTTTAGTTTTATATTTTTTAAACTTATAAATATTACTATGAATTTTTTATGACAAAACAAACAAAAATTAAATTTATTTAAAAAAGGTATCCTTGTAACTTCTAGTAAATTTCTACGAGTCTATAGATGAAATCCATACTTAAATAAACAACCATGATTTTCTATTTATCCGATTTCACTACCAATGTGCGGTCCTATGATTTTAGATGCATTAATCCAGATAAAGGAAAAACAGGACTCTACTTTAACCTTTAGGCGTTCATGCCGCGAAGGAATTTGCGGAAGTTGCTCTATGAATATTGATGGTACAAATTCACTTGCTTGTTTAAAGCCTCTCAATACGAAGGAAAAATTTATAACAGTGTATCCTTTACCTCACATGTATATAGTTAAGGACTTAGTCCCAGATTTAACAAATTTTTACTCTCAATATAAATCGATAAAACCTTGACTCGTAAGCTTGAATTCTTCAAAAAAAGAACATCTTCAGTCTAAAGCTGATCGTTTAGAACTTGATGGTTTATATGAATGTATCCTTTGTGCGTGTTGTTCGGCTAGTTGTCCAAGTTACTGGTGGAATCACGATAAATACTTAGGACCTGCTGTATTGCTTCAAGCTTACAGATGAATCGTTGATACACGTGATGACTCTACGAACTCACGTCTAAAGTTTCTAGATCATAAAATGCGTTTATACAGATGCCATACCATAATGAACTGTAGTAAGACGTGCCCAAAATCTTTAAATCCAGGAAAAGCTATTGCGTCTATAAAGTATAAAATATCTCAAAATTAGGCGAAGAATGGGACTTGAACCCACGTCCTCCAGATTCACAATCTGTTGCTCGAACCAACCGAGCTCGCTTCGCCAAAAGCGAAAATAACTCAATTGGTAGAGTATAATCTTGCCAAGGTTAAAGTTGAGGGTTCGAATCCCTTTTTTCGCTTACTAAATTATTATAAAATCATCTATGAATACTGATACCACACTGTTTTATTTATTTTCAAGTCTCGCACTAGCTTCTGCTGTTATGGTGATTGGATTATCCAATGCTGTCCATTCTGTTCTTTTTTTAATCATTGTATTTTGTAATATTGCTGGACTTTTACTTTTACTAGGAGCTGAATTCTTATCATTCATGCTTTTGATTGTGTATGTAGGAGCAATAGCTGTTCTTTTCTTGTTTGTAGTCATGATGTTAAACATAAAATCAAATCCTACGAATCCCAGTAGTTTATCCGTCTTACCAATTGGATTTCTAATTTGTTTGATTCTTGTTGCACAAATTTCTAGTGTTACAGACATGAATCTAGTTTTTTTCGACTCTATAGAATCTAATCCCAAATGAATTTCTTGAGCTGCAGAAACTAATGGAATCAGTAATATTGAAGTTGTAGGTAGTGTTCTTTATACAAGCTATAGCTTGTTATTTTTAGTTTGTGGCTTAATTCTACTAGTTTCGATGATCGGAGCAATTGTATTGACGATGCACCAGCGAACTAATGTAAAAAAGCAGAGGATAGAAACTCAGTTATCCAGAAACCCTGGTGGTGTTGTCAAATTTGTTACTCTTAGAAAGTAATCGTTAGTAAGTATTTACTATGGGTGTGATGGAATTGGTAGACATATTAGATTTAGGTTCTAATGATTAAGATCGTGGGGGTTCAAGTCCCTCTACCCATATAAATAAAGCCTCTAAATTAAGGATATATTCGTGAAGATGAATATATCCTTAATTTAGAATTCAAACTCAAGCAGGAATCGCTCAACTTTACCTAACAAAGGTAGTAGAACTAAAAAATAAAAGAAATAGTATACACTAGCAATTTGACCAATCATAACATAAGGCTCTTCGACAGGCATACCACCAATTCAACCCAGTAAGAGACAACATGTCAGCATTGTTCAATAAAGAAGCCTATAAATTGGCCTAAAACGAGAGCTTCTTATTTCTGTACTGTGTATTCAAGGAAGTATAGCAAGTATAGCAATAGCAGAAATCATGGCTATGACTCCTCCAAGTTTATGGGGTATACTTCTTAGTATAGCATAAAACGGCAGAAAGTATCATTCAGGCACGATATGTGTTGGGGTAACCATAGGATTAGCTTCGATATAGTTATCAGGATGACCTAGCAAGTTAGGGGAAAAGTAAATAAATATAGAAAAAAATAGTATAAAGATAACTAAACCTAAAAGATCCTTGACAATAAAATAAGGGTACATGCTAATTTTGTCTACATTGGAATCTACACCCAAAGGATTACCGGAGCCATCTTGATGGAGAGCAGCCAAGTGTACCAATGTTGCGGCAGCTATAACAAAGGGAAGCAAGTAGTGTAAACTAAAAAATCTATTTAAAGTAGCATTATCAACTGCGAAACCTCCTCACAATCAGGTTACTATGGAATCCCCAACTAATGGGATGGCTGAAACTAAATTTGTGATAACAGTAGCACCTCAAAGACTCATTTGCCCTCACGGTAGGACATAACCAATAAAAGCTGTTATAATCATTAAAAGAAGTATTACTACACCTATAACTCAAACTCATTGACGTGGTTTAACGTAGGAACCAAAGTAAAGGCCTCTGAACACGTGTATGTAAACTACAATAAAAAACATAGAAGCTCCGTTAGCATGTGCGTAACGTAGTAACCAACCATAGTTCACATCGCGCGCGATGTGTTCAACACTCGCAAAAGCTAAGTCAACATGTGGAGTATAATGCATAGCTAAAAATATACCTGTTATAATTTGTATGATTAAGCACATAGACGCTAAAAAACCAAAATTTCAAGCATAATGTATATTTATGGGGGTTGGATAATCAATTAGATGGTTATTAAAGATTGATATAATTGGACGTTTTAGTAGACGCATTTTCGAGTTTTTAGTGTTTTTATTAAGTTTTTGGAAATAAAGCAAGTACTCGCTACTGGATTCGAACCAGTAACTCAAGTTAGAGAACGGATTTTAAATCCATCGTGTTTACCTTTTCACCAAGCGAGCTTACTTGAAGATTTCTGGTGCAAAAGGATTCGAACCTTTACATGATGGCGTCAAAAGCCAATGCCTTACCTGTTTGGCGATGCACCAGTTAAGCGAGTAACGGGATTCGAACCCGTAAGGATTAGCTTGGAAGGCTAATGAATTTACCAATTCATCTATACCCGCTACTAAGATTAAATAGATTGGATGTATTCCCTTGTGGCTATTTTATGAAAACATGAAAAACAAGTGATTTCTAAATCATCCATACAAAATAGTTTTGTAGAGACAGCCATACCTAATTTTTGACAAAGGAGAAGAGTAAGAAGCTTAGTGGTTTGTTGTTCTAAGCGTCGAGTAAAAATAAAACGTTTAGGGTAAACAACGGCATTACTATTGAAGACATAATTCGGTAAGTAATTAGTTACTAAAAAAACTAAGTTAAAAAAATGATTACCTAAAGCTCTAAAACTAAGGAAAAGACTTTGAAACTTTTTATGCAATTTAATGCTAGTTTGTGTCGAGGTCAGAGTCTCGTTAAGAGAACTCTTTAGTAAATTTTCTATTTTATTAGAGCGGCCTGTTAAGTCATCGTAAACAGAAGGCCCAAGTTTTTGGACAGTTGTCCAGCAGAAAACAACGAAACAAAGCAAAATTAATGTTTCTTCGTTTAGTAAAAGGATATTCTGAAAAATCAAAATAACTAGTGCTAAAATAACAAGACTAAAGTTCAACATAATATTTTTTTTTGTTTTAGGAACCTCCCCATCAATAAATGGACACGAATAAAAATAACCAAACGACATCCACAAAATGTCAGTATCAAGCAGCAGACTCAAATCCAAAGTGGTGTTGTTGTGTTAATTGATACTGCATTGTACGAATCAAACAAATGGCTAGAGACACTGTTCCTATGAATACATGAAATCCATGAAATCCTGTTGCCATATAAAAAGTAGATCCGTAAACTCCATCTGATAATCTAAAATCAGCCATATTGTACTCAAATGCTTGAAGTGATGTAAACACCACAGCTAAAATAACTGTAAATGCTAAGCCTACTACAGCTTGTGTACGATAATTACCAACCATTGCATGATGTGCTCAAGTTACTGTACATCCCGAAAGAAGTAAAATTAGAGTATTTAAAAAAGGGATATCCCAAGGATTTAGAACACTTATTCCTTTTGGTGGTCAAATAGAACCAATTTCAACAGTAGGAGCTAGACTACTATGGAAAAATGCTCAAAAAAACGCGAAGAAGAAAAGAATTTCCGAAACAATGAATAGTATAACCCCATAGCGTAGGCCTTGCTGGACCACTCCTGTATGATGACCTTCAAAGGTTGATTCTCTGATCACGTCACGTCATCAAACGAACATTGTTATCAAAAGCATTATAAAACCTGTAAGTAAAATAGATCCCCCATTTAAGTAAGCATGCATATACATAACACCGCCAATTGCACAAGAGAATGCGGATAAGGAAGCTACAAAAGGTCAGGGACTAGGATCCACAAGATGAAAAGGATGTCTTTGAACGGACTTTGAAATTTGCGATAAAGAAATCATTTGATTTTTAGTTTATTAAAGTTTTCTGCGAGTTGATTTTTTCATTTCTTTTCAAAACTTTATTAGTATGTCTTTAAAATTGTTATAAAGCTCTGAGTTTAATTTAAAAAGAATAAAGAAAATTAGTATTATTAAAATAAATTGAAATAGTGAGATTCTCATTAGAAAGATTATTCACTTAGTTTGTTGGAAATTCAAGTAACATAATTCGGTAAAGATACAGCCTCCACGACAATAGGCATAAATCCATGATTAATACCGCATATCTCACTACATTGCCCATAATATAGACCTTCTCGCTTAATAAAAAGAGAAGTTTGATTTAACCGACCTGGGATAGCGTCGCACTTTACACCTAGTGAAGGTACCGCTCAACTATGAAGAACATCAGCAGCTGAAACAATAACTCGAATATGAGTGTTTACAGGTACTACCATGTGGTTGTCGACTTCTAGAAGTCGGAGTTGTCCAAGCTCTAAGTCTTCTTCAGGAATCATATAGCTGTCGAAAGCAATTGATTCGTCATCTTCATTTACGTAATCAGAATATTCATAGCTCCAGTATCATTGATGTCCTAGGGTTTTAACAGTGATAGCCGGCGAAATGACTTCATCCATTGCATATAGTAATGAAAACGAAGGTATTGCTATTACCAAAAGAATAAAAGCAGGAGTAATTGTCCAAATCATTTCAATTAAAGTACCGTGGGCTAACGTTGAAGGTACAGGATTCTGCTTATACTCAAAATGTCAAAGTGTACGTCCTAGCATTCAAGAAACAAAAATCGAAACTACACAAATGAAGAACATTAGATCGTGGTGTAAGTTTATAATACCTTCCATAATAGGGGTTGCTGGATCCTGAAATCCTAATTGTCAATTTTCCGCAGCATCACTAAAACAAGTGATGCTAGGATAAAAAAATAATGTCAAAATTGATGCTTTAAAACGTAAAGCTAACAAAAAGTTATTATTCATTTTATTTGTCTATTGTTTCGCAAATTAAAGGCATTTCTTCAAAAGTATGGTAAGCCGGAGGTGAAGTTACAATTCACTCTAACGTAGAATTACCTTTACCTTCGGATTCTTCGAAATCTCATGGAGAATTAGTGCAAGGCTTTTGTGAAGTTAAGGAAACGTAAACTACGTAAAAGAAAAATAAAGTGCTGAATAAGGCAACATATGAGCCGTAAGAAGCAATCATATTTCACCCTGCATAAGCATCAGGATAATCAGGAATACGACGTGGCATACCCGCAAGTCCTAAAAAATGCATTGGCATGAACGTAAGATTCACTCCAATGAAAGTTGATCAAAAATGAATTTGACCTAAAAGTTCCGGGTATTGAGAACCCGTTATTTTACCGAATCAGTAATAAAATCCAGCAAAGATAGCAAATACTGCTCCCATCGACAATAGTAGAGTAGGAAACCAAACCTTTTACATTTCAGAGTCCTCTCTCCAAACCGTACGTGCGACTTTCACCGCATACGGCTTTCACTTTAGAAGAGTCAATTAAAAATTTAAGTTAGTTTATTCGTAGAATCATTAGGACCAAAGTTGCCTCTTTCCATAGTAGTTTTCTGTAACTTTTCAGCTATCTCCTTTTGTTGTTTATCAATAGCATCCGTCGATGACGGACTGTCAGGGCTAAAGACCATAAAGTCTATGTTATTTACATTCACACCTAGTGGTCCGAATAATCTGAAAAGTCGAACTGATTTAGCTCTGGTTTCGTTGTATTCATTGATTTTTTCCATAAAGGAGCTAAGTTCAATTGCGTTTCCAATGACCTTTATAGTTTTAATAAACATTAGGGGTGCCATTAAGAACGGAATTGATTCTGAAAAGGTTTTCAATATCAAGTCAGCTTGACTAACCCCACACATTGAATTAATGTTTTCAATATGTTGATATATAAAAGAGTCAAGTTTGGCGTTATTTAAGAATTGTCTATCATACAGATAAGTTTTACACGCAAAGAGGCTATCCAATGTTTTTATTCTATCAAATAGTGTTGTTACGTCTGTTGTCAGGATCGTTGGATCATCCATGCTAGTATATTTTTCTAAGGAAAAATTTGATTCCGGAGAGCTCAAATCTAGCGTGGAATATGTGTCAGAGCTTCTATCTTCATTTTCACCAATGAAAATATTAATGGGCGGCACTTCTTCTGCATTTAAAGCGTTTTTCCTGCTTTTATGTAGTTGATAGGCTTGGTAAATCGATATAGCTGTTATGACTGTTACAGTTGTCAAAAGACCGAATTCGGTCGTAATTAAGTTATTATTATTCATATTTTTTTAAAGTTTTTTAAAATATTCCTTTTACTTAAGGATATCAAATTATGATAATTTGATAGAGTCGTATTGTCCCTTATGAATTTTCATATGACAATTTCTACATACCGGTATTTGTTTCCGATTTATCTGAATCATTCTTGAGGTTAACCAGTCTTTTGGTTTTCCCTTTCTCAATTGTTTTAAATGATGCATTTCTATGTTTTTAAAAGATTTACAAACAAAACAATTCTTACCAAAAGTGATTTTACTTCTCTTGGAGAATTTAGCTACCCTTTCAATATACTCGAAAGGATTAGAAATTTTGGTAGTCGAAAGTTTCTTCGGCTTATTGTAACTTGGTGTTAGATAATTTGCCAACACTTCGTTACCATCTGAAAGTACGGTAAGATCCTTTCCAAATTTTCTAAAAACTTTTCTTAAAGTTTTTAGTTTAAGTTTAGAAGCAAAGGTGAGAGCACAGGAGTATTTTAGAATATAATGTATTCTCGCAACTACTCGACTGTAGTTAGAAGCCAAACTATAAAAATTAATGAGTCTCTTCTCTAGGTTTCCATAACTTTTGATAATTTCATGTAAAGGTTCATGTATAAGTCTACCACATCTAGTAGGATTTCCATTCGCTTTACAAAACCCTGAAAGGGTCAGCTTATTAACTATCTTACCTATTGGTGCATCCATCCTAAGACGGCTGACCACTCTAGTTAAGACTTTACCGTCTTTTCTGCTTACGTATTTCGTTTTGTATTTTGATATATCTGAAATATAAATTTTATGTCCTAAGAATACAGCCCCATCATTTGTAGCATGCGAAATCTTAGTCTTATTTAAATTAAGATCTAGTTTAAAATCGTTTTTCAAATAATTTAAGATATCATTTCTTATTTTGACACAATCTTCCTTAGATCCAATGACACTTACCAGGAAATCATCTGCGTATCTAATATATTTCATTCTTTTAAAATTACTGTCATCCCCCAATAAAGGAAGAATTTTCAAATTCCTATTAACTTTCGATTTCCGAATCATTTTAGTGTATTCATGATTAGCTTTTCTTCTTTTACCTAACTCAAAACTTGATGCCATTTCTAGCATTGCAATATCAAGGTCATTCAAAAGGATATTAGATAACATAGGACTAACAACCCCACCTTGAAGAACACCTATGATCGACGGATATATCACTCTGTTATCGTATCCATACGGGTTTCTCAATACTTTGTATATAAGGTCAATAAAAGGTTGATCCTCTATGACTTTATTTATTTTCGCTACCAATAGATTGTGATCGATTTTATCATAACATTTGGCTATATTCCCTTCAATAAACCATCTCGATGATCCCATCTTTATTTTTATTTCATTAAGTGCTGTATGACAACTTCTGTGACTTCTAAAACCATGAGAGACGTCTTGAAACTGTCTATCAAAAACAATTTCTAACAACTGCCGAATTGCTTCCTGAACAATTTTATCTCTAGGATTTGGAATTCCTAGAGGTCGTTCACCACCTTGAGGCTTGGGTATAAATTGCCTTCTGAAAGGTTTAAATTTGTAAGTCCCATTAACCATCTTTTCAGCAGTTTTAATAAACCACTGCTCGTTAATACCATCTAAGGTAGCTTTATCTAGTCCTGTAGTAAGCGCTCCGTCTCTTGATTTAATTTTGTGATAGCAAGCCATTAAATACAGAGGGTTTCTAAGAATGTTAGATATCCCCCTTATTTTTTTACCCGTTTTCACAAAATCTACAACTTGTAATTCTAACTTATTTAATTCTGATGTTACCGATTCATCACCCGAAAGCGTTGATGATACACCAGCTTCTAAACTAGGCCCCTTTCTAGTTTCACTAAAAGTTGCGAAACTTCGTACTACGGACCCTCCGAATCCTCATACCTTTCGGTAGTCAGGATTTCCTGAATTCTTGCATATAACGTTATCGTTTACCTTTAGGTTTCCCACAGACTTAAAAATTCTAATTGAATTTCGGGCACTCAAACGATCTGGTGAATATCTCACTACGTATAGATTTTCACTGAGTTGACAATCATAAGTAATATGATTCGAGACTTCTGACTCGCCGATCTGCTTAAAGGGATTCGTTATCCTAACCATAGGTAACATAGTTCGGACAATACTCTTTCAATCATCCTTTACCAACATGCTTTTGTCCTGTATGAATTGGCTCCATATCAGTAAGTTGATTACTTTAATATATAAATATTTCATTTAAGATCGTTTTTATATGTTCAATTTGATTTGAACGATGTTATATACAATTAGACAGCGCACCATAATGGAAGTGAGCAACAACATAGTAAGTGTCATGTAAGCTAATATCCAAGCCTGAATTTGCTAGAACAATACCTGTTAAACCTCCTATTGTAAATAAAAAAATAAATCCTATTGCGAACAGTAATGGTGTTTTGAAGTGTATGGAACCCTCTCACATTGTAGCAATTCAACTGAATATTTTTATTCCCGTGGGAACTGCAATAATCATAGTGGCTGCTGTAAAGTAAGCTCGTGTATCCACGTCAAGACCCACTGTATACATGTGATGTGCTCAGACTATAAAACCGAGAACACCAATAGAAACCATTGCATATACCATACCTATATAACCAAATACTGGCTTTCGAGAAAAAGTAGATACAATATGGCTTATCATACCAAAACCTGGTAAGACTAGTAGGGGTCAGAAAGCTAAACATGATAATAAAAAATTACTTTAGTTTATGCTAACTGCCCTCAGAACCGTACGTGATAGTTTCCCATCATACGGCTCGCCAGTTTTAGACTGGTAATAAGGTTAAATCAAGGAAATACATTTAGAGATCCTTAATGTTTTTTTGAAATAATAATGTTTCTTGTGGTGAAAGTTTTTTATTATGTAATTTCATGTGATGATCCCGGCATAAAGGAACTTGTTTCCTATTAATACCAGCCATCTGCAGAGAAAAAAAGTCTGCTTTATTGCTTCGAAGCTTTTTTCTTATGTCATCTATGGATCATAGATGATGCATCTCTACTGATGAAAGATTACCGCATATAAGACATACTTTTGTTAAGTTAGATTTTGTAATTTTCCTAGTTCAAGAGTTATCTTCTTCTCAAAAGGAATTGGCGCGTTTATTTGGAATTCTTGTGTTCTTTTAAAGGTACCTGGAATATACAGGTCTCTTTTAGTATTTGGACAAGTCAAATATGTACCGAATTTCTTAAAAGTTGCTGATGCAAAACGCAATTTGTACTTTAACGCTAAAGTTCTGGCACAAGAAAATTTCATACCATGAACTCATGATCCTAAACTTTTTCGGTTATCAGAAAAAGAATAGTAATTAAGTACCCCTCTTATTATTGAATTATAAAAACCCAAAATATCAGCATGATCCATGTTAATCAATTTACCTACAAAAGTAGGTGTGTAATTGACTCCGTCCTTTCGGAAAAACCCTTGAACTGCGGCTTTCTCAAAGAGTTTATTAATAGGAGCATGAAAACTTAAACGCGGGGTGACTCTAGTCTTAATAGACGTCCCTTTAGAAAGAAAGTGAATCAATCTGATAGGTTTCTCGTTCTTTCAGTTTCCCTTAATAAGGGTACCTAAGAAAAATACGTCTTTTTTTCTGATATGAGTAATTTTTGTCTTAGACTCATTTAAATTCAACTTCAAATGAGTTTGAAGAAATTGCTTAATCATATCCTTAGTTTCTAAAGCAACTTTATAGGAACTTGTGACCCCTACAATAAAGTCATCCGCGTAACGAACAAAGTGTAATCTACAGAAGTTAGGATCAAGGGGATCTAAACTATGTTCTTTTCAAAGGTCTCTTCTGACAAGTTTTTTCTCGAGAGACGATTTTGATATAGACAGTTTATATTGAAGAGATCGAAACGGTGGGTTTTTTGCTCTTCGGAGGCCTTTATCAAATTTCATTTTGTATTGGAGCAGAAACACGTCTAGTTCGTGTAAATAGATGTTGCATAGGATAGGACTCAAAATACTGCCTTGGGGAGTTCCCAGTTTAGTCTTTACAAATACTCCTAAATCTATAAATCCAGCCTCCAATCCTCTACGAATTAAAGTTAAAGTTTTATCACAAGATATTTTCTTGCTGAGAAGCCCCAATAAAACAGAATGGTCTATTCTAACAAAACACTCAGAAATGTCACCTTCTATTATTCAAGGGACTCCATGAAACTCACTTTTTACCATTTTTAGAGCCGTATGGTTGCCTCGGTTAGGTCGAAACCCATGAGAATTTCTCAAGAAACTTGGCTCAAAAATTAATTCAAGAACTAGTTGAATAGCCTTTTGAACAATTTTTTCTCTAGGGCTAGCAATACCTAATGGTCTCTTCTCCATTGAGCCTGGCTTAGGAATATACTTCTTACGCCCTGCATTGAAGAAAAATTTACCCGCCTTTAATTCAGCACTAACTTTTTGTAGTCACGACATGTCTAACTCATCTAAAGTGGAACTCTCCACACCTGGTGTCATATTCCCAGGGTTACTTTTGATAAGTTCATATGCCAAAATAAGCACTTTAATATCAGAAATGATATGAATTGTATTCTTATTGACATGAAATTTATTTTCTAAATTAACCTTTCTTAAGTCTACTAACTTAGCGCACTCCTGAGAGTTAATGCAGAGCTTTTCACTTAAGAATCTAAAACCTACCCCCCTTCGGTAACCTAAAGATGATTGAAGTCTCTTATTACCTACTACGAGAGTTCCGTACCCATGGTTTTTTCAAACGGTAGGGTATCCCGAGTTCTTCTGATTTCCGATATATCTCATTTTAGAACGTTGCATATCTTTCTAAAGCTTATCGCTTTGATGTGTAATAATTACTCGAGGAGAAGTATACATTCTGGTACCTTTCCATATTACATAAATACTGTCACCTGAAATATTGTGTATAAAGTTCAGTTTGAAACCATCGATATGTATCAACTTTGTCAACCTATTCATGATGAGCATAACTTGCCTACTGTTTTTGGGAAATTCAGGTTCCCTCAAGAGACTTGCATTTCCGCTTTTATCAAATTTATTTCCAAATTTGATAAGGAAAAGTGTTTTAAGACCTAATGAGTAATTAAGCCTACTTTCTGAGATTAAAAATAACGAAAGTTTCGGAAAGTATGATATAAAAAGATTTATCATAATGTTTAAACAGAATTAAACGGCGCACAAATGTAAACTTCAGGATGACCAAAAAACCAAAAGAGATGCTGGTATAAAACTGGATCACCTCCCCCCGCAGGGTCAAAGAAGGAAGTATTAAAATTTCGGTCTGTTAGTAACATAGTAATTCCACCTGCTAATACTGGGACAGCTAACAACAATAAAAATGCCGTTACAAAAATAGATCAAACAAATAATGGCATTCGATACATGCTTTGCCCAGGATTACGCATGTTTAGAATTGTAGAAATAAAATTAACAGCTCCTAAAATTGATGAAGCTCCAGATAAATGTAAGCTAAAAATTGCTAAATCAACAGCTCCGCCTGAATGGCTTTGTATTGAACTAAGGGGAGGGTAAACAGTTCATCCTGTTCCAACACCTACTTCAACCATTGAAGAAGCTAAAAGTAAGCATAAAGAAGGTGGAAGAAGTCAAAAAGATATGTTATTTAGTCTAGGAAAAGCCATATCCGGACTTCCTATCATAATAGGAACTAACCAATTACCAAAACCACCAATCATTACAGGCATTACCATAAAAAAAATCATTAAAAACGCATGTGCTGTAATTAAAACATTGTATACTTGGTGATTACCTAAAAGCAAATGGTTACCCGGTTGAGCTAATTCCATTCGGATTAACATAGATATACATGCTCCTAGTACCCCTGAAAAGGCACCAAATATTAAATAGAGAGTACCAATGTCTTTATGATTTGTTGAAAAGATTCATCGGGAAACTCATTGGGTAAAGAGAGTTTGCAT